TAGAACACGGAATTCAATGGAAGCAATGATAAATAAATACAAATAGAAAAGGAAAGGGAGGAAATACAAAAAAATAGAAGAGAAAAGTAATACAAAGTTATATACAAATCACTACCCCCTTTTTTGTATTTCCTTAATTTATTTCCTTAATTGAATTTCGGTTGATTAGGACGAAGTTCCTTAAAAACCTCCGCCTTCTTTAAAATATCCTGAACAGTTCCTGTAGGTTGAGCCCCTTTTTCAAGGAAATATAAAATAGCAGGAACATTTAAATAAGTTTGATTCTTTATCGGATCATAAAAACCTACTTTCCGAAGATCTTTTCCTTCTCTTCGGGATCGAACATCAATTGCAACGATTCGATAGACGGCTCATTGGGATAGATGTAGATGAACAACACCCCCCCTAGAAACGTATAGGAAGCTTTCTCCTCGTACGGCTCGAGAAAATGATTGATTCGAGGTTTTGTCTCTGTATGGAATTCTATCTAAGAAATGACAACTGGGTCCATAAAATGATCAAATCAATTAAAGATGTAAGTCTTTTTTTTTCTTCTTTCTTCCTGAAAATAAAAAAGAAAGCATTCGTACTCTCATAACTCAAGTTGGATAACTTTCAAACAGTTCAAAGGAAAATCTTTCGGCAATTTCATTTATTGAGCGGTCTTTCCTCTTTTTTTGTTTGTCTCGTTTAAAATCGGATTCTTCAGTCTGATCCAGTTATTAAGACAATTTAAAAGGTGTTTCCTTGTTCTGGGATCCTTTATCTTTGTTTTATTTTAAATCATTGGGTTTAGACATTACTTCGGTGCTTTTTAATCCTTTCAAAATGGCAGCAACATACCCTTTTTTCGATTTCTATGAAAGAATCCTACAAGACGATGGATTCCCTCGTGAAACACTTTGGATCGAAAAAGTTTGATCAATTCCAATAAATTTTTGAATTTTAAACTTGCTCGAATTGGATTCTTTCGATTTCCATACCGAAGATACATTTACGAAGTTGTTTCAATTTTTTTATTGATTGGCATTAACCCTAGACCCTTGCCCCGAGAAATAAATTAATACTTTCTACTCGAGCTCCATCATGGACTATTTACATTCCAAGACAACAAAAAACGAGGGGTTCTAGTGAAACAGAACCAATGATGTCGAGCCAAGAGCACCTTCATTCCTACATAAAATGGTGGATGTACAAATCCACAACGGATCGTGTCCTTCAAGTCGCACGTTGCTTTCTACCACATCGTTTCAAACGAAGTTTTACCATAACATTCCTCTAAGAACCGGTATGGAATTGATTCAATTATGGAATCATGAATAGTCATTGGTTGGGCTGATGTATAAACACCATAATCTATAGTATTTTCTATATCTTCTATATCTTTCTATATCTATAGTATATAGATATAAAGAATACTATAGATATAGGTGGATATATATTTTTCTGAAGAAGTCTTAGTAAGACCCCATCGCTAATATTAATTTGTCTAACATATTATTATTATATTAATTAATATTATATTAATTAATATATAATAAATAATTTATTTATATTTATATAAATAATATAATAAAAAATATAATAAAAAATAAGACGAATAAATGAATTCTTTTTGATTCTGCATCTTCACGTGACTTAATAGGAGAGAAAGATTCAGCTTCTAAGGAATGATTAAACTATTTCTCTTTCTAAATTTATTCGAAATTTAGAAAGTTCCCTTTTCGACATCATTCTTCGAAGAAAATTTGATAGTTAAAAACAACTTTTGATCATCTTAGGAAAAAAGATAAGTCTTTTTTTTTTTAATTGAATCATCAACGATTTCAATGATTTAAAATAGATAAATACACCAAACAACAAATCCAATTTTTTTTATGAGATGGATAAAAAAAGATTAATGTAAGGTAAGATTTTAATTCGTATTCTTTTTTTTTTTTAATCTGATTGATAAAATCCAAAGAATGGGGAGGGTTTCGTATCTATCAATTCGATCAAATAGACGGAGCAATTGTCACCGTTTATAGATATTGAAATGAACGCCTTCCCATTACTGATTAACTTCTATCTACCCCATTCTATGGGACTGATGCAGCATAAATCAAAAGAAAAGAAGGGGGTGTCCTAGTCTTTTTTATTTTTACGAAATGCGAGCTGTCTAGGCACAAAGCCAAACAAGTCCAGATTAAGTCCAGTTTTTGCTCCTTTTTTTGCTATTTTAGCCTAACTCATTGATTAAGAATTAAGAGACTTAGTGAATTTAATTAGTACCAAAAACCCCCTCTTGGCGAAAAGTCAAGAAATCTACAAAAAATAAAATTGAATCTAATTAGGCTAATTTAGGGGGTAGAGAATACGAGATAGGGAATATGGATTCTTCCGCATCTCGATTCAGTTTAAAAAAAAGATTCATCGAAGAAAAAAATAAGAAACAACAATCAAATCACATTCCAGCTAACATTTCGATTTTAAACAGAACATTGTTAAAAAAGCAATCTAT